TTAAAAAATTATTTGTGTATTTTTCTTACTATTCTAAAATTTGAATACAAAAGCTTTAAGCTTAGGAAACTCGAAATTTCTTCTAAAGAGATTTGGATTTGGATTTTTTTAGAAAATAAAATTTTATGGATTCTCATATTTAAGATTACGAAGACTGGATTTGAACCAATAACTTTAGAACATGAGTCTAATGAGTTACCTTTACTCTACTTCGTTTATGTTTATGTTTTTTACTCCTAGCCAGATTTGAACTCGCATTAATGTCACGAAAAAACATCGTCTTAACCATTAAACGATAGGAGCTGACTCTCCTTAAGTACTTAAATTTTTTCCATACTTCGATCTAGACTGTTTACGATTCAATACTGGTGTTAAATCAAAAACACCACGAATTGCATGGTAGTGTACGCCTGGTAAATCTTTTACTCTACCGCCCCGGATAAGAACGAGTGAATGCTCTTGTAATAAATGTTTTTCGCCCGGAATATAACTAATTACAATTTTACCTGATGATAACTTAACTTTTGCTACTTTCCGATTTGCAGAATTAGGTTTCTTAGGATTCACTGAGTACAATTTTAAACAAATACTTTTTTTTTGGGGGCAAGAATTTAACGCGGGTGCTTTATTTAGTTTAGTTTTTTTTATTCTAATGTTACGTAATAACTGTTGTTTAGTTGGCATTTAAAAGATGATAGGGTTAAAAAACAAATTCAAAGAAAAACAAATTCAAAGAAAAACAAAGAAAAACAAAGAAAAACAAACTGAAGGTATAAATTAAAGTTAAAAAAAAGAAAAAAGAAAAAAGAAAAAAGAAAAAAGAAAAAAGACCGAAAAGAAAAAAGACCGAATTTGAAATTAAAAGTTAGAAAAAAGAAAAAAGAAAAAAGAAAAAAGAAAAAAGAAAAAAGAAAAAAGAAAAAAGACCGAATTTGTAAAACTTGTAAGATGAAACTTGTAAGATGAAACTCTAGTTTTATTAAAAATAAAGACTTTGTGAAAAGTAAAAAATTTCAATTTAATAAAAAATCTAAAATTGACGGAATTAGAATAAAGTAAGAAAAAAAGAAAAAAGAAAAAAGAAAAAAGAAAAAAGAAAAAAGACCGAATTTTAGTAACTTACTTTGAAATAAGTAAAAAGATGGTCTAAAAATCAATAATTGTAAAAATATAAAGTAAGTTACATTTGTAAAAACAGTATTGTATAAGATTAAAAAGTAGCAACAATAAAAAAAATCAGTCGATAATGTAGACAGAAAAATCTGATTAAAATGCTTAATAAAATAAAAAATTTCTAAAAACATAAGCGCATGGATATGATAAATACTTAAAAAAACTAATATTATTACACTAAAAGTAAAATTTAGTAAAATTCAGTAAAATTCAGTAAAATAAAAAATGCTTAAAATTATTAATAAAATATTGAGTGTATTAGGATTCGAACCTAAGATCCATAAATTAAAAGTTTATTGCTTTGTCCAGTTAAGCTATACACTCGTTGTAGTTGTGGTTATGTTTGGAAGGATTCGAACCTTCATTACTAAATTCGTAGTTTAACACTTTGTCCAGTTAAGTTACAAACATGTTTTAAGTAATACTAGAGTTGAACTAGTAAGCTTTTCAGTGTAAACGAAATGTTCTAACCAATTGAACTAATTACTTCTCTTTCTGAACAAGGATTGAACTTGTAACCGTAAGGTTAACAACCTTACGCTCTAACCAATTGAGCTACCAGAAAGAACATCTATTAGCAGGTTTTTAAAAAAGTTATACCACATTTTAAGAAAAAGTTGAAAAAATTTTAAAATGTGGTATAACTTTTTTAAAAGCCTTACATTAGAGTTTTTGTTATTGAAGAGGTGGCTGAGTGGTTTAAAGCGGTGGACTGTAAATCCATTAACTGAATTGTTATGTGAAGGTTCGAATCCTTCCCTCTTCACTCTACTACACGTTTTTAGTTTAAGTTGGATAAAACTCCAGTCTTCTAAATTGGTTATAAAGGTTCGAATCCTTTAAAACGTAACTTTTTGAAGGGAATTGGATTTGAACCAATGATACAAGTAAATAACTTACATAGTAGTTTAGCAAACTACCGCTTTAAACCACTCAGCCACCTCTTCAATAACAAAAACTCTAATGTAAGGCTTTTAAAAAAGTTATACCACATTTTAAAATTTTTTCAACTTTTTCTTAAAATGTGGTATAACTTTTTTAAAAACCTGCTAAAAGGGAATATAATTTAATTCGGATAAAATATTAGTTTTGCGTTCTAATTTTATTGGTTCAAGTCCAATTATTTCCATTATTAATTACTAAAATGATACCTCGCGCTAAAATTTACTACTATTCAACCTTATCATTTGAAATTTTGGAACAATCTTATCTTCACGCACAACATTTTAACATTCAAGCTTCACCAAATTCAAGCTTCACCACAAATTATTTCCAAGTACAATTTTATTTAGAAGCACTATTAAAATGCAGTGTCCTTTCTCCAACTAAACAAATACCTACAAAGCTAGAAGACAAACAAATAGTATTCAATTTTTTTGAAATAATTTTGTGTTGTTTTATGAAACACAATTTTAATACGTTTGGAAACTTAGTTAAGACCGCTTTTCTTTTTTCAGCTGCATTTTCAAAAAAATTATCGTTTGGTGATTACTCTTTTCAGATTAAATCCCACCTTTTACCTTTACCATGTTTAAAAACAAATTTCAAATTGAGTATGTTTTTTTAGGAGAATAGCTCAATTGGTTAGAGCTTTGGTTTTCAAAACCAATGGTTGCGGGTTCAAGTCCTTCTTCTCCTGTTAAAAAACACTATAAAATGCGTGATTCTTTAACTTTTTTCAGCCCTTTAGAACAATTTGAAATTGTTAACCTAATTCCTCTTTCCTTCTTCAACTTAAACATTTCAGTTACAAATTCAACATTATTTATGTTTATTTCGATTTTTACGTGCTTACTATGGATTAATTTCAGCTTTTATAAAAATTTAGTTCTTCCGTCTTACTGACAATTATTAAAAGAAAATTTCTTTGAATTAACTTCAGGTGTTGTAAGGGATAACTTAGGCTTAAAGGGTGAAGTTTATTTCCCATTTATTTTTAGCTTACATTTATTTTTACTTTTTTGTAATTTAATCGGTATGATTCCTTACAGCTTTACTGTTACTAGCCATATTATATTTACATTTTCTTTGGCTTTATTAATTTTTATTGGGATAAATATTATCGGAATTAAAACTCATGGTTTACTTTTTTTTTCTTTATTTTTACCACGTGGTGTTCCTTTAATTATTGTTCCTTTATTAATTACGATTGAGTTTTTATCCTACATTGTTAAAGTTTTCACTTTATCAATTCGTTTATTTGCTAATATGACATCGGGCCATACTTTGTTAAAAATAATTGCGGGTTTTGCTTGGACAATGCTAAATGCAGGCGGTTTACTTTCATTTTTTCATTTAATTCCTTTAATTATTTTACTAGCATTAATTGGACTTGAGCTTGCTATCGCTGGTTTACAAGCCTATGTTTTTACTTTATTAACTTGTATATATTTAAATGACGTACTAGATTTACATTAATTCATGCCTCAATTAGACTTTTCAATTATTTTTACACAAATTTTTTGGCTTTGTATTTTATTTTCTTTTTTTTACTTTATTCTGGTATTTTATTTACTGCCAAATTTTTTAGTTTCCTTAAAATTAAGGAAATTTATTTTAGAAGAAAATGGCGTAAAATTATCATCAGTTTCGTCATCAATTTTTGAAAACAAAAACTTGTTTAAAAAAAACATAAATTCACAATTAGAATCATTATACGTAAATTTTGAAAGTATTGACTCTACTCTTAAAAATTCACAAAATTTTTCAAGCAATAACATTGATTCTAAATTAATAAAGTCAACTTCTCAAGTTATTTTATTTTGTGATTCCATAATTTTCAAAAATATTTGTTTTTATCCTAAAGTGTTTACTGGGTTAAAGTAATTTTCAAAAAACATTCAAAACTATGTATTTTAGTATTATTTTAATTCCTTTACTTAGCACTTTTATTAGTGGTTTTGGTGGTCGTTGACTTGGTCGTTATGGATCAAGTTTTTTTTCTTCGTCTTTTATTTTATTAAATTTTTTTCTTTCTCTGCTTATTTTTTTTGAAGTTAATATTTGTGGCTCAGCGGTGTTTTTACAGCTAAGTCCGTGGTTTTCATCCGATATATTAACAGTCAATTGGTCTTTTCTTTTTGATTCTCTAACTAGCGTAATGCTGGTTGTAATTAATTCTATTTCTAGTTTAGTACATTTTTATTCAATTGGATACTTGGATGAAGATCCACATTTTCCACGTTTTATGGCTTATTTATCTATTTTTACCTTTTTTATGCTAATGTTAGTTACAGCGGATAATCTTGTCCAGATGTTTGTTGGTTGAGAAGGTGTTGGTATTGCATCATATTTACTAATTAATTTTTGGTTTTCACGATTATCGGCTAATCAGGCTGCGTTAAAAGCATTAATAACAAATCGTGTTGGGGATTTTGGTTTAAGTTTAGCCATTTTACTAAGTTTTCTCGTGTTTGGTTCTTTAGATTACCTTACAATTTTTTCGTTAGCTCCGCTATTTGAATCATACAAGATTTCTTTTTTCTTTTTTTCTTTTTCTTTTTTCTCAATTTTTGGACTCTTTCTTTTTTTTGGTGCAATCGGTAAATCTGCGCAGTTAGGACTTCATGTTTGATTACCTGATGCTATGGAAGGACCTACTCCGGTTTCTGCGTTAATTCACGCAGCTACAATGGTTACCGCAGGAATTTTTTTACTTATTCGCTTTTCTCCTATACTTGAGTTTTCGTCATTTACTTTAGCACTACTTATTTTATTTGGTTCCGCAACTGCGTTCTTTGCTGCTTTCACAGGAATTTTCCAAAGTGACTTAAAAAAAATTATTGCTTATTCTACGTGTAGTCAATTAGGTTACATGATGTTTTCTTGTGGATTATCCCACTACAATTTAAGTTTATTCCATTTAACAAATCATGCGTTTTTTAAAGCTTTACTATTTTTAGCTGCAGGGTCAGTAATTCATGCTATTTCAGATGAACAAGATATTCGACGAATGGGTGCGTTTTTACCCTCTTTACCATTAACTTATAGTGTTTTTATGATTGGGTCTTTAGCTCTTGCAGGCTTCCCCTTTTTAACCGGCTTTTATTCAAAAGATTTAATTTTAGAGATTTGTCAAGTTTATCGGAACAGAGACTTACTTTACTTGGGTACTACAGCATGTGTTTTTGGAAATTTAGCAGTTTTCTTTACAACGTTTTATTCATTTCGTTTACTTTTTTTCACTTTTTTTAATCCGACGAATTCTCCTCGTTCTACATTTAACTTAATTTCTGAGTCCTCAATTTTTATTTATTTACCTTTAATTTTACTAGCACTTGGTAGTATTTTTATTGGGTACTTAGGGAAAGATTTTTTTGTAGGGTTCGGTACGCCTATTTGAAACAGTACCCTTTTCATATTTTCAAATAATTTATATTTTGTAGAATCTGAGTTCTTACCTCCGTTATTAAAATGGCTTCCATTTCTTTTTTCTTTTACTGGTTTTTTCTTTTCATTTTTTTTAAATACAAAAAATATTACTTTGTTATTTTATAAATTAGCTTTTTTTGTGAACAAAAAATGATATTGAGATTCCTTCTACTCCCGTTTTATCGTATTTCCAATTCTTAATTTTGGTTTAATTGTAACTTTTAAAACGTTAGATCGAGGATTTATTGAGCTTTCAGGTCCTTATGGGTTTTCAAAAGTTGTTCCTGTGTGAGCTTCTTTAATTAATTTGCTACAAAGTGGACAATTATCTCATTATACTTTCTTATTTGTCTTAGCTTTAATTTTATTTTTTAGTTCATTTTATTTAACCCTTACTTCTTTACTTTTCTTTTTAACTTTATTCTTTTTCATTTAATTAACTAAAACAATAATATGAGTCTGTAGCTTAAAGGTTAGAGCATACGCGTGCGGCATGTTAAATTGTTTAACGTATTGTTAAATAAATGTATTAAAAAATTAATTTTTTATATAAGTGAAATTCTTATTATTTAATATTTTGGTCATAAAATTGTATAGTTAGTTTATAAATTCAAAAATTTAACGCTAAACTAATTACCTAATTTTAAGGAAACGTATAGAAATTTATTGAAAACATCATAACTCTAAAAAAATACAAATATAAAAACTATCTGCGTATTTTAGTTTAATCCTTATATTACTTTGGTGTAAAATAATTTCCTAAAACTTTAAAAATAAAAAATTGAAACATGTTTTCAGAATTAATTAAAGCTAACAGTTTGCTTGTAATGAGTAAAATATGCCAACAATTAAAACTAAATTAAGCTGTATGATTAGAAATCTTCATGTACAGTTTACAGCAAAGTTCTTTTCGATTGCAATTTGATAAGCGTAAGGTTGGTTGTTCGAATCTACCTAGACTCAAATTTACTATGATTTTATCTTCTTTTTTTAATAACATTTTATTTTTACTGTGTGTATCACCCTTAATCGGAGTTTTTTTACTACTTTTAATACCTGCAGAAGAAAAAACGATTTGCTTAAACTTAGCTCTTGTTTTTTCATGTATTAGTTTTTTACTTTCCCTGCTTTTATGAGTTTTTTTTGATCCTTCAACTAGTTTTTTTCAATTTTCAAAAATCTTATTTTATTTTTCTAATATAAATTTTTATTATTTTATCGGGATTGACGGTTTATCGTTATTCTTTATTATACTAACAACATTTCTAATTATACTTTGCATTTTACTAAGTTGACAATCTGTAACGTTTTTTATAAAAGAGTACTTAATTGCATTTCTAGTTTTAGAATTTTGTTTAATACAAGTTTTTTGTGTTTTAGACTTACTTTTATTTTACATTTTTTTTGAGAGCGTTTTAATACCTATGTTCCTAATTGTTGGGGTTTGAGGCTCACGTTCTCGAAAAATACGCGCTGCTTATCAATTTTTTTTGTATACCTTAGTAGGTTCCTTACTAATGTTACTTGGAGTTATATTTATCTATTTTCAAGTAGGCTCATTTGATATTCAAATTTTAACAGCATGTAGTTTTACATTTTCGGCCCAATTAATTCTCTGACTTTCATTTTTTGCCAGTTTCGCTGTTAAAATTCCAATGGTACCTTTTCATATTTGATTACCTGAAGCTCATGCTGAAGCTCCAACTTCAGGCTCTGTAATACTTGCAGGAATTTTATTAAAACTAGGAGGTTATGGGTTTTTGAGGTTTTCTTTACCAATTTTCCCGCTCGCTTCAGTTTACTTTACGCCTATAGTGTTTACGCTAAGTTTAATTGCAATTATTTATGCATCTCTTACAACACTTCGCCAAATCGACTTAAAAAAAATTATTGCATATTCTTCAGTTTCACATATGGGATTTGTAACTATAGGAATTTTTTCTTTTAACACGCAAGGAATTGAAGGAAGTATTATTTTAATGCTTAGTCATGGTTTAGTTTCAAGTGCTCTATTTTTATGTATTGGAGTTTTATATGACAGATACAAAACGCGTATAATTAAATACTTTGGGGGTTTAGTACATGTTATGCCAATTTTTATTTCTTTTTATTTCTTTTTTTCTTTTTCAAATATTGCTTTTCCAGGAACTAGCAGTTTTATTGGTGAAATTTTGGTTTTACTTGGTTGTATAAAAATTAATTTAACTTTAACTTTTTTTATGACTTTTGGCGTTATTCTGTCCGCGGGATACTCAATCTGACTACTCAATCGCCTTAGTTTTGGTCCACTAAAGTTAACACATTTTTACTGACATCAAGATGTGTCAAGAAGAGAATTTTGAATTCTGTTTCCACTTACTTTACTAATTTTTTGAATGGGAATTTATCCTTTTTCATTTGTATCAGAAATTCATTTTTCGGTCCTCAATTTATTAGATCATGCAACAAACGTTTAATTTCAAGTTTTTTTTCTTTTTTCTTTCAATAAATTTTATTTTTTCGGCGTTCCTCTTTGATATAGAGTTTTTATTTTTTGGTTTATTTGGTATTATGTTTCATTTATTAAAGGGTACATTTTCTGTTATACATGATTACATTTATTTAAACACATTAAAAATTTTTTTTCTTTTTTTAGTACGAATCATAGGTCTTGAGCTATTTTGTTATTTTTTTGAATTCTTAGTTTAAAAAAATTTAAATAATATAATGAGTGTAACATTTAATTGGTATTTACTTTCTTTTCATATTTTTCTAGTATTTACAACTTTAAATCTATTAGTTTTTGGGGTTTTAATGTCGTCCAGCAAAACGCTTGGTTCTCCGGTTTTATCACAAATTTTTTCTATTTTAGTGCTTGAAACTTTATGCTTAAGTATGTTACTATTAATTTTTCAGATTCCTATTTCAACTTACTTTCTGAATGGGTTTTTACTTAGTAATTTTTTTACTTATTTTTCTAATTTTTTTTTACTTATTTTTTCAATTAGTATTACAAGCTTATCTTTTTCATACTTAGAAATTCAAAAAATTCATTTTTTTGAATTCTGAATTCTTTTACTTTTAAGTGTTATTGCAATATCATTTGTAATACATTCGTTTGACCTCCTTTCAATTTATATTTCAATTGAGTTCCAGAGTTTAATTTTTTATATATTAGCGAGTTTAAATAGAACTTCTGAGTTTTCGACTGAAGCAGGGTTAAAATACTTTATTTTAGGTGCTTTTTCTTCAGCATTTTTATTAATTGGTTTTGCACTTTTGTACAGCTTAACAGGAGTCTCTAATTTACTAGATTTTTCAAAGTTGTGTTCTGGCTTTACCAATTTTGATTTAAATTTTACGTTAGGTTTGTCTTTAGGTCTTATTTTTTCATTGTCCGCGTTTCTTTTCAAATTTAATTCAGCACCATTTCATTTTTGATCACCAGATGTTTACGATGGAGTGCCTCTTCCTGTAACAGCAATTTTTGCAATTTTACCAAAAATTGCACTTGCTGGGCTTTTTTTAAAGCTTCTTTTCTTTTCTTTCCTAATTTTTCAACCTTTAATTAATTATTTTATAATTATTTCTTGCTTTTTATCAAGCATTATAGGAATTTCAGGTACTTTTTTACAAGTAAAATGAAAGCGGTTTATTGCATATAGTTCAATTGGACATTCAAGTTTTATACTATTAAGTTTTGCTTCCAATGATTTCTTAGCTATTGAAAGTACTTTCTTTTTTTTAATTGTTTACTCTGCAATGTCTTTACTTTTTTTTTTTGTTATATCTAACTTACGGTTTCTTAAATTTCCTAACCAAAAATTTTTAAGATTTATTTCAGGAATAAAAAACATTTCAATTAGTAACACTATGTTAGCTTTTTATATCTTAGTTTTAATGTTCTCATTAGCGGGAATTCCTCCATTAGCTGGTTTTTTCTCAAAATTTTTTATTTTACTAACTGCGTTAAAATCAAACTTATTTGGTCTTAGTCTAGTACTAATTGCACTAAATTGTCTAGCAAGTTTTTACTATGTAAAATTCACAAAAATTATGTATTTTGACTTCAAGCATAATCAGTTTGTGTTAGTACCTATGAATAAAGCAAATTCCATTTTTTCAGCTCTTTTAACTATTTTCTTACTTCTTTTAATTACAGACTTAGATTTTTTGATTGCATTATCAAAATTATTAACTTTATCATTAATAAATTAAATTTATGAAATTTATACTTTACTTAGTACTAAAAACTATTTTTATTATTATCCCTTTACTTGTAGCAATTGCTTATATGACACTTGCAGAACGTAAAGTTATGGCAGCTATCCAAAGAAGAAAAGGTCCAAATATAGTTGGAATTTTTGGTTTGTTGCAACCTTTAGCAGACGGTTTAAAATTATTTATTAAGGAAACTATACTACCTTCAAGTGCTAATTTAAATATCTTCATTCTCTCCCCAATTTTAACTTTTTTACTTGCACTAATTTCGTGGTGTGTTTTACCAATTACAGAGGGTTCCGTATTTGCTGATTTAAACATTGGTGTTTTATATCTTTTAGCAATATCTTCATTAGGCGTGTATGGTATTATTATGTCTGGATGATCAAGTAATTCAAAGTACGCATTTTTAGGTGCTTTACGTTCAACAGCGCAAATGGTTTCTTATGAAGTTTCAATTGGTTTAATTTTGATTAATGTACTAATTTGTGTAGGTTCCTTAAATTTCTCAGAAATAATTTTATTCCAAACAGAAATTTGATTTATTATTCCGTTATTCCCAGTATTTCTGCTTTTTTATATTTCAATTTTAGCAGAAACAAATAGAGCACCATTTGATTTACCTGAAGCTGAAGCTGAGCTTGTTGCTGGTTATAATGTTGAGTATTCAGCTATGGGGTTTGCTTTATTTTTTCTAGGAGAATATGCGAATATGATTTTAATGTGCGGTTTAACAACGGTACTATTTTTTGGTGGTTGGTTACCTCCTTTAAATCTAGTTTTTTTCTTCTGGATCCCCCCTTCAATTTGATTTGGTTTAAAAACAACAATTTTACTGTTTGGTTTTATTTGAGTTAGATCGTCGTTTCCTCGATACAGATATGATCAACTAATGCGTTTAGGATGGAAAATATTTTTACCTTTATCATTAAGTTGAGTTTTCTTCATTTCAAGTTTACTACTAAGTTTAAATTGACTTTACTAATTATACGCAAGTATTTATGAAAATTATTTTTTTGGAATATTCAGTTATTTTTTTCTTTTTTCTTTTTTCTTTTTTCTTATCAATTATCCTTTTTTTCTTATCATTAGTATTTATACCTAAAAAGTTTGATCAAGAAAAAGTAAGTGCTTATGAGTGTGGTTTTAACCCTTTTGATGATGCTCGTTCAACATTTGATATTCGTTTTTATTTAGTTGCTATACTTTTTTTAATCTTTGATTTAGAAATTAGTTTTTTATTTCCATGAACTTTAATTTTAAGTAGCACGTCAGTGTTTTCTTATTGAAGTATGATTTTTTTTTTAATCATTTTAACTGTAGGCTTTATTTATGAGTGGCATAAAGGTGCGCTAGAATGAGAGTAATCTCTAAAAAAATATGTAATTAAATTGTGTATAAAAATCTGCCTGATACATATCAAATGCAGTTTACTTCAACCTTAAACTACTATCTTATGTGTGGGAATTCAAGGAAATTACATTAAATTTTTATAAATGAATAATTTTAACTCAGTAATTCTTTTTATTTATTTTTCAATTAATAATGTTTTATTTAGTATTACAAATTTAAATGGTGAAGTCCTTGCCTTTTTTACAGTAGGAACAAAACGAACAAAAGGAATTAGAAAAATAAATTTAACTACTTTAAAATCTACTTCATCTTTAATAAACAAAAATTTGAAAAAAAACCAGATTCATATCAAAATTCGAGGTTTTTCCAAATTTAAACGTTTAACTTTAAAATTACTTTTTAAAATTATTGAAGCTAAAATTTTAAGTTTCTGCGATTTGACTTCATTACCACATAATGGAATTCGTAATAAAAAAAATCGTAGAGTTTAACGGGGTAGTTCAATTGGTTAGAACAATAGAATCATAATCTGTATGTTGTGGGTTCAAATCCTATCCTCGTTAGCTTTTTCAATGAAAGGCTAGGTGGCTGAGTGGTTTTAGCGAAAAATTGCAAATTTTTTGACATTGGTTCGAATCCAATCCTAGCTTTTTTCGAGAGGCTGATATTAAATAAAAAATACAAATATAAAAAATGAATGTAACTTTACAAAGTGCAAAAATGATTGGAGCAGGTTTAGCTACAATTGGATTAACTGGTGTTGGTGCAGGTGTTGGTATTGTTTTTGGTTCTTTAGTTATGGCTTACGCCCGTAACCCATCTTTGAAACAACAGTTATTTGGATATACAATTTTAGGTTTTGCTTTAACTGAAGCGGTAGCTTTATTTGCCTTAATGATGGCGTTTTTAATATTATTTACTTAAAAAAACTCTGAGTTAGGGTATAACGTAATGGTATCGTGTTCACTTTGGGTGTGAGAAACTGAAGGTTCGAATCCTTCTACCCTAAATGGATAAATGGCTGAGTGGTTTAAAGCGCCAATTTTGAAAATTGGCATAATATTTAAATTATCGGAGGTTCGAATCCTTCTTTATCTGTTATGCTTGGGTAGCTCAATTGGGTAGAGCAAAAGATTGAAGCTCTTTAGGTCATTGGTTCAAATCCGATCTCAAGCAACTACTATAGTAATGAATTATTCTTTTAATTTTAACCGTCCGCTTTCCCCACATATTTTTATTTACAAACCAAATTTTCCATTACTAAAATCTATTTTTCATAGAGGTACTGGACTTATCTTAACTCTTTTCTTTTTTCTTTTTTTCATTTTCTTTAAGTTTATTATTAATCCTTTATTAATCCCTAGTTTTGCTTCTTTATTTTTCCTAACAAACAATACTTTTTTTCTTTGTTTTTCTTTGTTTTTTCTTTTTTTTATTTATCACTTTATTTCAGGTTTATTTTTTATAAAAAATAATTTTTTCCTTTAAGATGATTTTAAATACACATTCTCTTAATAAAATTAGTTTTCAACTTAAAAAAAACCAAAAAATAAAATTTATTAGAGTTTATCGCTGAAATCCTTACCTACAAATTAAGCCCTATTTTAGTGTTTATCCTGTAAATTTGAAGAAATGTGGATCTATGGTGCTAGACTTACTTATTTTTATCAAAAACTATCATGATTCTACGTTAGCATTCCGGCGCTCATGCCGTGAAGGTATTTGCGGAAGTTGTGCAATGAATATTTCAGGTAGAAATTCTTTAGCTTGCTTAACTAATTATTTAAAGAATCCAAGTTTTTTAACAATTTACCCATTACCCCATATGAAACTGATAAAAGATTTAGTCCCAGATTTATCAAATTTCTACCATCAGTATAGTCTTATAAAACCTTGGTTAATTACGCGCCCGAAAAACAACTTAATTAAAGAAAATCTGCAATCAAAAACTGATCGCTTAGTTTTGAATGGTTTGTATGAATGTGTTCTTTGTGCTTGCTGCTCAGCTAGCTGCCCTAGCTACTGATGAAACGCAAATAAGTATTTAGGCCCGTCAATTTTATTACAAGCATTTCGTTGAATTAGTGACTCTCGTGATTCAAATGAATTAAACAGACTTAAATTTTTAAATAATAAAACTAGAGTTTTTTCTTGCCATAGTATTTTAAATTGTACCGTAGCTTGCCCTAAGCATTTAAACCCAGCAAAATCAATTTCACAAATAAAAATCCAATTAAAATATTTAGTGGGCGGGAAGAACTAGGAGGTTTAGTATTAGATTGTGATTCTAAAGTCCGTGGGTTCGAACCCCACTTTTCGCCACTTTTCGCGAAAATAGCTTAACGGTAGAGTTTAATCTTGCCAAGATTAGAGTAAGGGTTCGAATCCCTTTTTTCGCTGTAAAAAAATTATGTATGGTAAATTTTGATATTTTTTTATTCAGTTTATTCAGTTTTTTAGGTGTTACTTCTGCATTTTTTGTTGTAAGTTTACGAAATGCAGTACACTCAGTTTTATTTTTAGTTTTAACTTTTTTTAATTTTGCTTGTCTTTTACTACTTTTAGGTGCTGAATTTTTTTCCTTTTTACTTATTATAGTTTATGTAGGTGCAATTGCTGTTTTATTTTTATTTGTAATTATGATGTTAAATATTAAATTAGAAATTTCTTTATCAAATTTACATATAATTTTACCACTTATTTTAATCACCATCTTCTTCTTCTTTAATATTTTTAGTTCAGTTTTTAATTCATCGGATTTACTACGATTTTGTATTTATAATCTTGAATGAATTTCTTGATTTAATGAAAAAAATGTTGAAACAAATACATTTGTTATTGGAAAAGTTTTATACTCATACTTTAGCTTTTTATTCATCTCAGCAAGTTTCGTATTATTAGTTGCAATGATTGGAGCAATTGTTTTAACTATGCATTACAAATTAAGCTCAAAAGCACAGGTAGTTGAAATTCAATTAATCCGTAGTGCAAGAGATTCTGTGAAGTTCATCAAATTACGGAAATAAAAACAGATATGATGAAACTGGTAAACATATTAGATTTAGATCCTAATGAAAAATATTCTTGCGGGTTCGAATCCCGCTATCTGTACAATTTTTGCAAAAATTGTACAGCCTAATAAATTTATTAGGCTGTACAATTTTTGCAAAAATTGTACAGATAGCGGGATTCGAACCCGCAAGAATATTTTTCATTACCTTTTTTTATCTTAAATTCACAAAAAAAATAATCAAATCAATAAAAATTTTTGTAACTAAACTTTTCTAAATATGACTACTACTTCAATTCTAAATACTTATCAAAGACACCCCGTTCCATTTAGCCGGCGACCCTAGTCTGTGACCTTTTGTAGCTTCACTCGCTGCATTTACTAGCACTATCGGAGGTGTTTTATACTTTCATGCGTTTAAGCAAGGAAAATTTGTACTTCTGCTTGGATTCTTAAGCTTACTATTTGTAATGTTTGTTTGATGACGAGATGTGGTTCGTGAGTCTACATTTGAAGGCCACCACACTGGAGTTGTGCAACAAGGATTGCGATTCGGTGTGATTTTATTTATTGTTTCTGAGATTTTATTTTTTTTTGCTTTTTTCTGAGCTTTTTTTCACAGTAGCGTGTCGCCATCAATTGATATTGGCGCATCCTGACCTCCGAAAGGCATCCTTACACTGAGTCCATGAGATGTGCCGTTGCTAAACACGGTAATTCTTTTATTGTCTGGCTGCACTGTAACATGATGTCACCATGCAATTGTGGCAAATCAGCGCAAGCAATCACTAATAAGTTTATTTCTAACAATCACTCTTGCTATAATCTTTACAATGTTACAAGCGTACGAGTACAATGTGGCCGATTTTCGCCTTTCCGACGGAATTTACGGATCTACGTTCTATCTAACCACAGGGTTTCATGGCTTTCATGTTATTGTTGGTACAATTTCTTTAATGAGTTGCTGAGCTCGACTTAACAACTTTCAATTAACACAACAGCATCACTTTGGGTTCGAGTCCTCAGCATGATATTGACATTTTGTGGATGTGGTGTGACTTTTTCTGTTTGTATCAGTTTACTGGTGGGGTGGCAACTAAACAATTTTATAATGAATACTACATTAAATTTCGGTCTTTTTCTTTTCATGTTTCTACTAGTTAAATTCAACATTTTACTATTAAATGAAGAAACTTTAATTTTAATTGTCTTTTGTACTTTCTGTATTTTAAGTGTGTCTAAGCTAGGCCCAATATTTTCAAGTTTTTTTCAAGATCAAAAAAACAATATTAAAGTCAGCATTTCATCGTCATCATCCAAACTTTTTCAAGTGTTTAACCAACAAAAAGATATGTTGAACGCGTCTAGTGGTTGAGTGACCGAATTTTCTAATTTAAAAATCCAATTTTTAAAATCCAATTCAGTAATTTTACAAAATTGACCCAAATTTTATCAGCGACATATTTTGTCCCAGGTTGTAAAAAGGTTAGAATTTTCAAAAAGGTTAGAACAACAAGTTACTAAATTAATTTCTTTAATTATTTTAGAAAAAACACAAAAAACTCTTTTAACACAAAAATTTTGTGTTAAAACTTTTAAATTAAAAAAGTTTCTAAGTTCTGGAAAAATTTGTTTAAGAGAACAGCTAGTAAAAATTTAATTATCTAATTTATAAAAGCGGGTATAGATGAAATTGGTAAATTCGTTAGTTTTCCATACTAAAGGTTAAGGGTTCGAATCCCTTTACTCGCTATTGTGGTGTATAGCCAAATTGGTAAGGCTATAGCTTTTGGCGCTACGATTAAAGGTTCGAATCCTTTTACACCAGATGTTACATACTCGCTTGGTGAAATGGTAAACACGATGGATTTAAAATCCATTCTTATCTTTAAGTTATTGGTTCAAATCCAATAGTGAGTATAATTTCCAAAAAAATAATACATGCGTATTCTTAAATATCCAGTTTTAAATTTAGCTAATGACCATTTAATTAGTTACCCAACTCCAATTAATATACATTATGCTTGAAATTTCGGTTTTCTTTCTGCGATTTGTTTAATTATCCAAATCTTAACAGGAATTTTTTTAGCTATGCATTACACTCCTCATATTGAATTAGCTTTTGCTAGCGTTGAGCATATAATGCGAGACGTGAACTATGGTTGACTTCTTCGTTATATTCATGCAAATGGTGCCTCAATGTTTTTTGTCATTGTATACGTACACATTTGCCGCGGAATATATTTCGGGTCTTACGTAAAACCAAAGCAGCTTGTTTGAGTTGTGGGGGTACTAATTTTGTTACTTATGATTATAACAGCGTTTATTGGTTACGTGTTACCATGGGGCCAAATGAGTTTATGGGGTGCAACTGTAATCACAAATTTAGTTTCTGCTGTGCCACTTGTAGGTAACGCAATCGTTGCTTGATTATGAGGAGGTTTTTCAGTCGATAATGCAACTTTGAATCGATTTTTTAGTCTGCATTACTTACTACCATTTGTCATAGCAGGAGTTTCGTTACTCCATATAACATTACTTCATCAAGAAGGTTCAAACAACCCTTTGGGTATTGAAACAAAGGTTGACAAAATTAGCATGTTTCCGTATTTCATTATTAAGGATGTATTAGGATTAATACTATTTTTTATTTTATTTTGCTTATTTATCTATTTTTACCCTAACATTTTAGGACATTCAGATAACTATATTGAAGCAAATCCAATGGTTACCCCAGCGCATATTGTTCCTGAGTGGTATTTTCTTCCTTTTTACGCGATTTTACGTAGTATTCCGCACAAGCTTGGTGGAGTTATTGCAATGCTTGCATCAATATTAATACTTACAACTTTACCTTGAACTCATAGTACAGAAATCCGGAGTTCTCGTTTCCGACCAATTTACAAATTTTTTTATGGAATTTTACTTAGTTGCTGTGTGCTTCTAGGTTGGATTGGAGGTATGCCAGTGGAAGATCCGTATATTTTAATAGGTCAACTTGAAAAGTATTTGTTATTTAAATAACAAATACTTTTCAAGTTGACCTAAAATTGGTATAAAAAAAATAAAAAATAAAAAATAAAAAATGCTTAAAAGTTGACCTATTAAAATATACGGATCTTCCACTGGCATACCTCCAATCCAACCTAGAAGCACACAGCAACTAAGTAAAATTCCATAAAAAAATTTGTAAATTGGTCGGAAACGAGAACTCCGGATTTCTGTACTATGAGTTCAAGGTAAAGTTGTAAGTATTAATATTGATGCAAGCATTGCAATAACTCCACCAAGCTTGTGCGGAATACTACGTAAAATCGCGTAAAAAGGAAGAAAATACCACTCAGGAACAATATGCGCTGGGGTAACCATTGGATTTGCTTCAATATAGTTATCTGAATGTCCTAAAATGTTAGGGTAAAAATAGATAAATAAGCAAAATAAAATAAAAAATAGTATTAATCCTAATACATCCTTAATAATGAAATACGGAAACATGCTAATTTTGTCAACCTTTGTTTCAATACCCAAAGGGTTGTTTGAACCTTCTTGATGAAGTAATGTTATATGGAGTAACGAAACTCCTGCTATGACAAATGGTAGTAAGTAATGCAGACTAAAAAATCGATTCAAAGTTGCATTATCGACTGAAAAACCTCCTCATAATCAAGCAACGATTGCGTTACCTACAAGTGGCACAGCAGAAACTAAATTTGTGATTACAGTTGCACCCCATAAACTCATTTGGCCCCATGGTAACACGTAACCAATAAACGCTGTTATAATCATAAGTAACAAAATTAGTACCCCCACAACTCAAACAAGCTGCTTTGGTTTTACGTAAGACCCGAAATATATTCCGCGGCAAATGTGTACGTATACAATGACAAAAAACATTGAGGCACCATTTGCATGAATATAACGAAGAAGTCAACCATAGTTCACGTCTCGCATTATATGCTCAACGCTAGCAAAAGCTAATTCAATATGAGGAGTGTAATGCATAGCTAAAAAAATTCCTGTTAAGATTTGGATAATTAAACAAATCGCAGAAAGAAAACCGAAATTTCAAGCATAATGTATATTAATTGGAGTTGGGTAACTAATTAAATGGTCATTAGCTAAATTTAAAACTGGATATTTAAGAATACGCATGTATTATTTTTTTGGAAATTATACTCACTATTGGATTTGAACCAATAACTTAAAGATAAGAATGGATTTTAAATCCATCGTGTTTACCATTTCACCAAGCGAGTATGTAACATCTGGTGTAAAAGGATTCGAACCTTTAATCGTAGCGCCAAAAGCTATAGCCTTACCAATTTGGCTATACACCACAATAGCGAGTAAAGGGATTCGAACCCTTAACCTTTAGTATGGAAAACTAACGAATTTACCAATTTCATCTATACCCGCTTTTATAAATTAGATAATTAAATTTTTACTAGCTGTTCTCTTAAACAAATTTTTCCAGAACTTAGAAACTTTTTTAATTTAAAAGTTTTAACACAAAATTTTTGTGTTAAAAGAGTTTTTTGTGTTTTTTCTAAAATAATTAAAGAAATTAATTTAGTAACTTGTTGTTCTAACCTTTTTGAAAATTCTAACCTTTTTACAACCTGGGACAAAATATGTCGCTGATAAAATTTGGGTCAATTTTGTAAAATTACTGAATTGGATTTTAAAAATTGGATTTTTAAATTAGAAAATTCGGTCACTCAACCACTAGACGCGTTCAACATATCTTTTTGTTGGTTAAACACTTGAAAAAGTTTGGATGATGACGATGAAATGCTGACTTTAATATTGTTTTTTTGATCTTGAAAAAAACTTGAAAATATTGGGCCTAGCTTAGACACACTTAAAATACAGAAAGTACAAAAGACAATTAAAATTAAAGTTTCTTCATTTAATAGTAAAATGTTGAATTTAACTAGTAGAAACATGAAAAGAAAAAGACCGAAATTTAATGTAGTATTCATTATAAAATTGTTTAGTTGCCACCCCACCAGTAAACTGATACAAACAGAAAAAGTCACACCACATCCACAAAATGTCAATATCATGCTGAGGACTCGAACCCAAAGTGATGCTGTTGTGTTAATTGAAAGTTGTTAAGTCGAGCTCAGCAACTCATTAAAGAAATTGTACCAACAATAACATGAAAGCCATGAAACCCTGTGGTTAGATAGAACGTAGATCCGTAAATTCCGTCGGAAAGGCGAAAATCGGCCACATTGTACTCGTACGCTTGTAACATTGTAAAGATTATAGCAAGAGTGATTGTTAGAAATAAACTTATTAGTGATTGCTTGCGCTGATTTGCCACAATTGCATGGTGACATCATGTTACAGTGCAGCCAGACAATAAAAGAATTACCGTGTTTAGCAACGGCACATCTCATGGACTCAGTGTAAGGATGCCTTTCGGAGGTCACAGGATGCGCCGATATCAATTGATGGCGACACGCTACTGTGAAAAAAAGCTCAGAAACAATAAATAAAATCACACCGAATCGCAATCCTTGTTGCACAACTCCAGTGTGGTGGCCTTCAAATGTAGACTCACGAACCACATCTCGTCATCAAACAAACATTACAAATAGTAAGCTTAAGAATCCAAGCAGAAGTACAAATTTTCCTTGCTTAAACGCATGAAAGTATAAAACACCTCCGATAGTGCTAGTAAATGCAGCGAGTGAAGCTACAAAAGGTCACGGACTAGGGTCAACTAAATGGAACGGGTGTCTTTGATAAGTATTTAGAATTGAAGTAGTAGTCATATTTAGAAAAGTTTAGTTACAAAAATTTTTATTGATTTGATTATTTTTTTTGTGAATTTAGGATAAAAAAAGGTAATGAAAAAAAATGAAAAAATGAAAAAATGAAAAAATGAAAAACGCATTAAGTTTTAATCACTTAATTTATTAGAAATTCACGAAACATATTGTGGTAAACTCACTGCTTCAATAACAATAGGCATAAAAGCGTGATTTACCCCACAAATTTCACTACACTGCCCGTAATAAATTCCTTCTCGTTTTACAAACACTGACGTTTGATTTAAACGTCCCGGAACCGCATCACATTTTACTCCTAAAGATGGAACTGCCCAACTATGTAAAACATCAGCAGCTGACACAATAATACGGACATGAGTATTTGTTGGAATAACCATACTATTATCTACTTCAAGCAGGCGGAACTGACCTAAAGTAAGATCTTCTTCCGGAATCATATAGCTTTCATAATTTATAGGTTCCCCGCTTTCATTTTGGTAGTCTGAATACTCATAGCTTCAGTATCATTGATGACCAATTGTTTTAATAGTAATTGTAGGGGATATAATTTCATCCATCGCATACAATAATGAAAATGAAGGAATCGCAATAATTAGTAAAATAAATGCTGGTGTTACAGTTCAGATAATTTCAATTAAAGTGCCATGAGCTAATGAAGACGCAATAAAGTTTTGCGACGCATTAAAGTGTCACAAAGTTTTTAGTAACATTCAGGATACAAAAACTGAAATAACACAAATAAAAAACATTAAATCATGATGTAAATTTATAATTCCTTCCATTATAGGCGTTGCAGGATCTTGAAATCCTAGTTGTCAAGGTTCTGAAACATCTGAAAATGAATTTGAAAAGCAAAGAGTAATGAATATAAAAGATGTAATTAAGTTAATCATTTTACTAAATTATTTAGTCTCACAAATAACAGGAATTTCCTCAAAAGTATGATAAGCAGGAGGTGAGCTAACAACTCACTCTAAACTTGATCCAATCTGAGTACGCGAATTCAAATCATAAGATCAAGGCGATTTTAAACATGGATTTTTAGTTGTTAATGAAGAAAACACTAAGTAAAAAAAGAATAAAGTACTAAGTAAAGCAACGTAAGACCCATAAGTTGCAATTAAATTCCAATTAAAGTATGAATCTGGATAATCTGGAATTCTTCGGGGCATACCGGCTAAACCTAAAAAATGCATAGGCATAAAAGTAATGTTAACCCCAATGAAAGTAGATCAAAAGTGTATTTGACCTAAAATTTCAGGATATTGTACCCCTGTAATTTTTCCAAACCAGTAGTAAAAACCTGAAAAAATAGCGAAAACTGCTCCCATTGAAAGGACATAATGAAAGTGTGCGACCACGTAATACGTATCATGTAAACTAATATCAAGACCAGAATTCGCTAGTATTATTCCTGTAAGGCCACCTATTGTAAATAAAAATATAAAACCTATTGCAAACAACATAGGGGTTTTTAGTACTATTGAACCTTCCCACATAGTTGCGATTCAACTGAAAATTTTTATACCTGTTGGTACGGCTATGATCATAGTTGCAGCTGTAAAGTATGCTCTGGTATCTACGTCTAAACCCACTGTGTACATATGGTGGGCTCATACAATAAATCCTAAAATTCCAATTGAAACCATAGCATAAACCATTCCAATATAGCCAAAAACAGGTTTTTTTGAAAATGTTGACACAACATGACTTACAATACCAAACCCTGGTAAAATGAGAATGTAAACTTCAGGATGGCCAAAAAATCAAAATAAGTGTTGATACAAAATAGGATCCCCGCCTCCTGAAGGATCAAAAAATGCTGTATTAAAATTTCGGTCAGTTAGTAACATTGTAATAGCACCAGCTAAAACAGGCACCGCAAGTAAAAGTAAAATTGCTGTTACAAAGATTGACCACACAAATAAAGGAACTCGATACATATTCTGTCCGGGATTTCGCATATTTAAAATTGTTGATATAAAGTTTACAGCACCTAATATAGATGAAGCACCCGATAAATGTAAACTAAAAATAGCTAAATCAACTGCCGCACCTGAATGACTTTGTATTGAACTTAAAGGTGGATACACAGTCCACCCCGTTCCAACGCCTACTTCAACAACCGCTGAAGCTAAAAGTAAACATAATGAAGGAGGTAGAAGTCAAAACGAAATATTGTTTAGTCTAGGAAATGCCATATCTGGACTTCCTATCATAATAGGGACGAATCAGTTACCAAAACCTCCGATCATCACGGGCATAACCATAAAAAAGATCATTAAAAATGCATGCGCAGTAATTAAAACATTGTAAACTTGATGATTTCCTAATAATAAATGATTTCCTGGTTGCGCTAATTCCATTCTAATAAGCATTGACATACAACCACCTAAAACCCCAGAAAACGCTCCGAAAATTAAATATAAGGATCCAATATCTTTATGATTTGTTGAAAATAATCAACGAAAAATTCATTGAAAGTTTAACATAATTAAAATTTGAAAATACGAGAGAGACGGGATTCGAACCCGCACCGTTTAATGCGACAGACTAACACCCTACCATTGAGTTACTCCCCCTTTTTAAATTTTTTGAGAAAACTTTGAGACTAATCCTAGTTTTCCCGGAAATTTTTTATTAATAAAATTGAAAAGATTATTTGCATGGTTTAACGAAAAATTATCGAATTCACATAAAATTGTTCCTGGTTTAATAAAAATTGCGTAAGTACTTATAGATCCTTTACCTTTACCCATTCGAGACTCCAAACTTAATGTAGTTAAGCATAAATTTGAGTGTATTAAAAATCAAATTTTTGTATTATTTTTTTTTGAGTAGTTTTTGATTTTTTTTTGAACGAGTCAAATAATAGTGTTTATTTGGGTATGTGATAAACGAGAAAACGATAAAACTTTTATACCTACATTTCCAAATTGTAGACTATGACGTTTTTGTAGGAAGAATTTTGAGTAATTACTATGGGGTTTAATTTGTTTCATTATTTGCTTTGCTTAAAAAAATAATCAAACTTTAAAGTTACACACTCCTAGTTTCGAGTATATGTTTAATGAAAAAAATTCATTAAATGAATTTACAGATAGTAAAGATAAAGATCCTTCAGAATATTCAATTTTTTTTGACATTTGATTTTTTGAATTTTCAAAGCGACCAACTAACCTCAATTTAAATCCTTTTAATTTAACTTTTTTTACACCAAATTTGGTGTAAACTAATTTTGAGGACTTCAATTGATTACTAAGTAAGTTAATTAAAATTAATAATATTTTTCGAAAAACTATTTTTCGAAAAACTAAGGATTTAAAGTAAAAACTAATAGCAGAAGCAAGATTTAGATTACGACTTATTGGAAAAAACCTAACTTTAAAGTCAGGGGTATTAAAAAATCAATTTTTTGTATAAGTGAAAATTAACGGAAACCTCAGATTAATAGCTTTGTCATACTTCACAAAAAAATAAATTTTATTATGCAAAAAGAAAAAGTTAGGGAAAAAAGCAAAGTTGTTTAAAGATGAAAGAAGAAAAATATGAGAAAAATATGAAGTATGAAAGTATGAAAAGAAAAATAACGATTTTCCATACGTTTGGTAAGTAGTAATTCAAGGAGATTGTTGACCAATCTTTATACTTGTTGGATTTATTTTTTGTGCCATATTATTTGATTAAGCTATAAAGTATTTTAAAAAATTTCGTATTTAAAAAAGACTTTATTACTAAAAAAGTTTTAAACCGATCAATCTTTAATAATCAATTAGAAGTTTTTGAAAAAAAAGTTAAGAATTTTATACTTTTATGCATTCAGTATTTAAATTGTTTAACGTAACTTTTTGACAATGCGTATTTAACACAACCAATAAATAAGAGGTTAATAAACTTTGGTCCTCTCGTACTAAAAGTTAATTAACTTTTTTTTCGGATCTTACAATAGATAGGGACCGAACTGTCTCACGACGTTCTGAACCCAACTCACGTACCTTTTTAACTAGCGAACAACTAGACCCTTGAAATATACTACTATTTCAGGATAAGATGAGTCGACATCGAGGTATCAAACCGTGACTTTAATACGAACTTTTAGTCACGATGAATCTGTTATCCCTAGAGTTCCTTTTAACTGTTGCGCAATATTGTTTCCACACACAATATTGGATCACTATAACTGATTAATATCTCAATTTGATTAATAAATCTTATTGTTAAGCAAAGTTTTGCTATTACACGTATATCTTTACCTTAGTACACCTCCGTTACTTTTGAGGAGGTACTCATCCCAAGTAAACTTTCTTTTTTACACTATCGTAAACTTTCTTTACTTAGTTTTCAGTATTAAAGAAAATGGTATTTCAGATTTCGTCGTTAAACCCCCATTTATTCTATATTATTTTAATATTTTGTTACAATGTAAAATAAAAGTAAAGGATCTAGGGTCTTTCCGTCTTATTGTAAGATGTCCACATTTTCATGGACAATGTAATTTCACTGAATTTATAATAGAGACAGTAAAGCAATCGTTAAACCATTCATGCAGGACGGAATTTACCCGTCAAGGAATTTCGCTACCTAAGGATTCTTATAGTTAGAACCGCCGTTTACTTAAGCTTATAATTAAACCAAATAGTTTAATTTTTTAGTTTTTAAGCACTGGGCAGGTCTCAGACCCTATACATATTAAAAAATTTGCAGAGTCCTGTGTTTTTGGTAAACAGTCGTTGCTTTTTAGTTTTATACCAAATTTGGTTTTCTTTTTCGCGAACTTACAGAAATAATTTGCCTAGTTCCTTTATTATAATTTGTTCATTCACCTTAGTAATTAACAAGTTTACCTGTGTCGGTTTAAGTACGGTTTTAGATTATAATTTTTTCTTGAAAGAAAAATTCTTTTTTCATATTATCTACATATAAATAGTATTTAATTTCTTATCAAGTTTAGAACTATCTTATCTTTTAAAGACCGACTAACTTAATGTAGTTTAAATTACATTAAAAACCTTTAACATTTGGTGACTTTGATTTATAAACAAAGTTTTCGTTACTCATGCCAACATTATCACTTTTATTTAATTAATTTTGCAATTAGTATTCAAGCTAATAAAATGTTTCACTACCATTTGAAAAATTCAAAATTTCGGTATAATTTTTTAGTTTCCTTAAATTTTATTTTTGAAAATATTAATAGTAAGCTATAACGCATTTTCTAATAAAAGGCTGCTTCTAAGCCTATTAAACTATATGAAATTTTCAAAAATTTTTCTCTAAAAATTAATTTTAAAACCTTAATCATTGATCTGGATTGTTTTCCTTTAGTTTTTAAACCTTATCGCTTAAAAACTGTCTATTAAATTTTTTATAGTTAATTCCGAGTTAAAATAACTTTAGTAAAACTTTACTTCCCTTTAGTTATTTTGTACTTTACCTAACTAAGAAAAAAATTAATGTAGTACTAAAATACTTTTCGTGAAAAACCGGCTATAACCAAGTTTGATTAGCCTTTCACTCCTAATTACAAATCTTCTCAAAATTTTGCTACATTTATGAGTTTAGCCTTCCGAAATTTTTTACAAAATCTTCAGCTTGTTCACAATTAGATCACTTGGTTTCAGGTTTAAAAATTAAAACTTAAATATGCCTTTAACTTGCTTTAATTTTTAACTTATTGGCTCGTTATGCAAAAAGAAATCTGTAGTTTAACACTTCAAAAGTAAATACATTCAATTTTTAGTAATTTTTTTCAAATTAAATCTTTCCTTCACAGTACTTGTGCACTATCGGTTAAATTTATTTAATAATTTTAGAAGGTGGTCCTCCTTTTGTTCGTACAATTAAACTCGTACTACTTGAAAATATAAAAGATTTGACCAGGATTTGACCAGGAAATAACTTTATTGATTTCATTCGCCATTACTTTCAAAATTCTCGGTTGATTTTTTTACTAAGTTACTGAGATGATTCACTTCACTACAAAAAAATTTCAGAGTTTACTCTTTTTGATTTTGGAAATTTATACATTACAAGTCTAACTTACATATAATTTTCGTTTTTAACGCCCATTTAAATTTACCAAGATTTTCATTAAATGCTTTTAAAAAATAAAATTATATCTTAACCAAATAAATTTAACCTTTCATTAAATCCATTAATTCAACAGAAATTGTACTACGGATTCGGTAGTAAATAACTAAAATAGCTAAACCAATTGCAGACTCAGATGCCGCGACAGTTAGGATTAAAATTGCAAAAATTTGACCAGTTATGTCATCTAAGTAAATTGATGAAAAAATGAAAAAAGAACTCGCAGATAGAAACAACATTTCCAAAGACATCAACATTATTAAAATGTTTTTTTTATTTAAAAACATTCCAAGTAAACTAACCAAAAATAAACAAAAAAAAGTAGTAATAATACTAGTATAAAAATTTAACATAATAATTTGTAATTTAAGTTTTAAATGGTAGAATAGTAGAATAACTTATAAATTTTTCAGCCACAGGTTCCCCTACGGCTACCTTGTTACGACTTCACTCTAGTTATTTTAATTCTTTAATGTATTCAAGAAAGTTAAATTTCCATAGCGTGACGGGCAGTGTGTACAAGATCTAAGAACTTATTCACCGCAATATTCTTATTTGCGATTACTAGCAATTCCAACTTCATATTTTCGAGTTGCAGAAAATAATCTGAACAGAATTTTGGTTTTTTTTTCTTAAATTTGCATTTTAAGATAAAAATTGTCCAAATTAATGTAGTACATGAAAGTAGCCCAAATCATAAAGGTCATAAAGACTTGACGTTATTCTTCTTCCTTTAAAATGTCTTTAATGTCTATATTAAAAAATATAAAAGAGTTTCGTCCGTTTTTTGGAATGAACCAAACGCTTCAAAGCACGGACTGACGACAGCCATGCAACACTTGTTAATAATACAAAATTTGGTAAGGTTTCTCGCGTAATATCGATTTAAACCACATACTCCACTGCTTGTGTAGATCCCCGTCAATTCCTTTGAGTTTTAATTTTGTAATCGTACTCCCCAGGCGGAATGTTTGTTTGTTAATTGTAAACATTCATAGTTCAGGGCATGGACTACAGGGGTATCTAATCCCTTTTGCTACCCATGCTTTAATATCTCAATGTCAGTATAAAAAAGATTTTTGCTTACGCTAATTGAGGTTCTTTTAAATATCAAAACATTTTACCGCTACATTTAAAATTCCAAAATCTTTTTAGTAACTCTAGAAAATTAATGTTTTAATAATATAAAAAATAAAATTTTATTTTTTTAGTAAAATTTAATTTTCAACCTACATATTCTTTACGCCCAATAATTTCGAGTAACGTTTGCCCTTTTCGTATTACCGCGGCTGCTGGCACGAAATTAGCCAGGACTAAAAAATAAAAAAAGCAAAATTTGTTTTATTTTGTGTTTTATTTTAATCACACATTTGATTTAGCTGGATCAAGTTTTCACTCATTGTCCAAGATTCTCCACTGCTGCCTTTTTAAAAAGTTTGGACCTTGTTTCAGTTCCAATGTGGTTGCTCATCCGCAAAGACCAACTAAAGATCATTAGACTTAAGGTTTTTCAACTTAATAACTTAATCTTCTATAGGCTAGTCTTTTATTAATAAAGATTAATTCCTATATTTTACTCACCCGTACGCTTGCATAAACTGCAAACTTGCATGTGTAAGACTAATCAAAAACGTTAATTCTGAGCCAGGATCAAACTCGTTTTATT